GTATTCAAGTCAATGATGTATTACATTAATTCGATTCATTCAACCTTATTTTATTTAATTTTATTTAAATATTTTAAATATTAAAAATTATAACGATAAAGTAAAAAAAGTAAAATAAAGTCAAAGCGGGTAGCGGGAATCGAACCCGCATCGTTAGCTTGGAAGGCTAGGGGTTATAGTCGACGTTGATTCATAATTTTTAACGTCTCTAATTCAAAACTGAACGTGAAACTTTGGTTTCATTCAGCTCCTTTATGGAAGGTGGATAAATTCCCAGATTCAGATATGAACGAAATAAAAAATCTGACCCATAACGTCTATGTCAGCTTTTATGTCTGAATCTATTCAGAACAACCCGCTTTCTAGACGATCCCTATAGAAAGGGGTGTTATATTCTAACAATCTTTCTAGTTACTTCGTTCTCTACTTCTATTTGAAAGAATCCTTAGGAAAAGCATTTTGTTTCCACCGAGCTAAAACAATTTATCGATGTCTTTAATAAACCAAAGACATTGTTTAATAGCTGTTTTGCTTCAATTTCCCCTACAGAAATGAAAAATTGAAGATTTAGTTACGATTAGAAATACGCGTTTTATCTTTATCCATGGGTCCTTTACTTATACTCATTCAATTGGAAGTATTGATCCAATAAAAAAAATTATGTTTCGTAATCTTATAATCCAATTTTTCAATTTAAAATTGATTCGTGGATAAAAATCACGAGAATTTATATTATTCCTCGAATTTTTCATTGAGAGGGAAAGGATTCAATCCTTTTAAGAACTAAAGTTTTTGTTCGGAATGAATATTAATCAAACCGAAAGACCCTTTAACTATATAAAGGATTAAAGAACGAATCACACTTTTACCACTAAACTATACCCGCTACAATCAGATTATTGTATCTAAATGGACCTTTTGTCGACCTTAATCACAAAACCAAAACATCAGAAAAAAATTATGAAAACTAGAGCGTTTACCTTTTGTATTTGTATCAGAGGACCTAATGAGATTTGGAAACGAGTATTCATTTTAATAACTAAATAACAAGTGCTTTTTTGCCCGAGGTTTTTGTCTCGAACTTAATCCATAACACAAAAATAGATTGTGGTAAGAAACGAGAGTTCCTTTTTTCTTATTTAAACCGGAATAAAAGGACTAACTAAGAAAGAAATAGCACGTTGATTCTCTACCATTTGATTCTATATCATAGATATTGATATTTTTTTTATTTATTATTTTTTTTTTTTCAATTTTCTAAATCTTTTGATTTATGATTTGTTGGAATATGATTTGTTGGAACAAAAGGGCGGGCCCGGCTAAGGACTGACCAGGCCGGGCCGTGGAACTAAAAAGCCCCTTCGGACGAAATTAAAAAATAAGAGTATATACTATGACGGGCGTTTTCAAGCCTTATTTTTTATAATGTAACATAGTATTATCCTTTTTCAATTGGGAGGAGAGATGGCTGAGTGGACTAAAGCGTCGGATTGCTAATCCGTTGTACGAGTTTTTCGTACCGAGGGTTCGAATCCCTCTCTTTCCGTTTTCGTTGATGACTTAGTATTTTTTTTTTCGAATTTATCGAGAGCTATTTTTTTATTACTAGTAATAAAAAAATAATTAGTGGAATAGATAAAATCTTACTAAATAACAGTTTAAAATCAAGCAAAGACAACCTTATTTTTTATTCTTCACGTCCAGGATTACGTCCTGGATCATTAGACAGGAATCCGAAGATAAAGAGAGAAACAAAGAATATCACTACCGTGTAAACAAATAGTTTGAGAGTAAGCATTACACAATCTCCAAGATTTTTTTAGGAAAAAAGAGAATAGATTCTCCACTTTTATACTACTATACTACATACCCGATTTTTTTTTTTTTCGAATAAATCATGAATTTGTCTGGGACTTTATTAAAATTAAAAATATCATCGGAAACTTACAGCAGCTTGCCAAACAAAGGCTAAGAGAAAAAAGAACAGGGGTATCACTGGCATAACATCGACTATTGGATTCAAAAAAGCGTAGGCTTCGGGCAATTTGCCAACGAAAAAACTACTGGAATAAAGAGCAGAATTAAGGTAGATACAGATCAAACTAAAAATATTAAGCATAACAAACATTTTGTTTTTGGGGATAATTGTATTTATTTTGATTGAGTTGTTAATAAATTTAATTGAGTTTTTTATTATTATAGATATGTTATTATTGATAGAAGAAAAAATGAATAAAAATAAAATAAGATAGACGAAAAAACTTTATTTTATTTGAATTCACCCAATCAAAAATTCTTCTATATCTCAAATCAAAAGAGAATAGAATAAATAATACTTTCGTACAATATCTTAATTGAATTATATGTAATGATCAATAAATTCAGTTTAATTCTATGTCTACGTGTATAGTTTCCATGTAGAAAAATTCTAGTAATCCATTTTATAAAAAATAGATATTTAGACTGGAGTTGACGAATAACCCGTACCAATATTAGTGTTTATTTATTAGTATCGATATAGAAATAAATGGGGCGTGGCCAAGTGGTAAGGCAACGGGTTTTGGTCCCGCTATTCGGAGGTTCGAATCCTTCCGTCCCAGAGCATACCCAGTATATATGTATATATATTATTATATAATATAATCATTATATTAACATAATAATATCAATATATTTATATATATATATATATAAAATATATATCATAATAAAATAATATATTTATATATATAAAGATTGCTTTTTAGAACAGCCTTCCGTATTAAGATAATCTGTATTAAGATTACTAATAGAATAATTAAGATAATCTGTATTAAGATTACTAATAGAATATTAGTATATAATCTAGTATAGAATCTGATTATTATTTTTTAATAATTGGCGGAATCATATCTTTTGCACAAATTTGTTTGAGTTCAAATAACACGCATATGAAATGGGAAATTGAATTCAGTTGCAATTCGTTAAATAACAATGATTTTACAGTATAAATATGAAAAAATAACAACATAAAATTTCAATCTTGTCTTACATCAGTGTTTTTTATCTATCTTTTTTTAATCACATACTGTTTATTCCAATATGAATTTATCTCTCTCTTACTAATGATAAACGGATGATAAAAAACAAAAGGTCCTTGCTGTAAAACTTTATGTTTTGCAAAATGAAAATAATTATATCGGATAGGAGATTTTTCAATCAATTAAATCTTTGTAATGAACCGCTAGAAGTATAAGTTCTTGGTACTTGAAGAAGTGTGAAATTGTTGAATTTATTCTATCACTATTATCTTACTTGAAGATACAGATTCAAAATAACTTGATTTCTTCGTATTATATTTATTCCTATTATATCAGTTATAATTTAGTTAACTAATTTGATTTTTCCAATAATAGAAAAATAGAAAAAGAGTCTCAAATTTAGAATGATATAAATAAAAGAATCAAAATAATTTATAAAAAAAGGAGTTCTATTTTTATTTTATAGAATTTCCAAGATTAAATTCTATTAATCTAAAAAAAAGGGGTTAAATTGATTTATTCTTAGTCTTGCTGAGACTCTCCTTTTTTCATATAGAAGAAAAAGGTATAGATTACTATGTACCAACCGAACCAATGATTATTCATGATTTCATAATTGAATCAATTACATATGGGTTCCAAACTGAAGGAATGTTATGGTAAAACTTCGTTTAAAACGATGTGGTAGAAAGCAACGTGCGACTTGAAGGACATGATCCGCTGTGGAGTCTTACATCCACCACTTTTATATATATTTATTATAGGAATGAAAGTGCTCTTGGCTCGACATCATTTGTTCTATTCCGCTGTAACCTCCTTTTTTTTTTTGGGGGGGGGGGTGATAGAATATAGTATAGGATGGAGCTCGAGTAGAAAGTATTTTTTTTTATTTTTCAGAGGCAAGAATCTAGGGTTAGTATCAATCAACAAATTGGAACAACTTCGTAAGTATATTTTGATACATAAATTAAAAGGAGCCCATTCGAGAAAATTTCCAATTCAAAGGGAAGATTTGTTGAAATTGGTAAAACTCTTTCGATCAAATCAAAAAGTGTATTACGCAGGAATCAAACATTCGTATGATTCTTTGACATAAAGAAATCACAAAAAATGGTATGTTGCTGCCATTTTGAAAGATTTAAAGATCACCGAAGTAATGTCTAAACCCAATGATTCAAGGCAAAGATCCTGGAACAAGGAAATACCATTTTCAATTGTCTGAACAACTGGATCAGAATGAAGAATCAAAATGGATTCTTAAAGAAGACAGGCAATTAAAGGGTTAGAGACCGCTCAATAGATGCAGTATCTAAAATAAAATAAAGGGTTTCTCTTTTGCGTTATTTCAGAGTTATCCAACTTGAGTTATGAGGGTGCAAATATGACTAATTTTTTTGTTGGGTAAGAATAAGAAAAAAAGGGCTAAAATCAATAGTCTAATTAATTTGATGATTTGATGGATATATTTGATATTGTAATTCTATACATAGACATAATTTAGAATTTTCTCGAGCCGTACGAGGGGAAAACCTCTTATACGTTTCTAGGGGGGGTATTGTTCATCTATCCCAATGAGCCATTTATCGAATCGTTGCAATTGATGTTCGATCCCGACGAGAGGGAAGAGATCTTCGGAAAGTGGGTTTTTATGATCCGATAACCAATCAAATTTTTTTAAATGTTCCTGCTATTCTATACTTCCTTGAAAAAGGCGCTCAACCTACGGGAACTGTTCATGATATTTTAAAAAAGGCGGGAGTTTTTACGGAACTTCAGCGTTAATCAACAAACAAAATTCAATTAATGAAATAAAATAGAAAAAAAGATCAAGTGAATAAATAAGAAATGATATAGACGTAGAAGTAATGTGTTCTATAGACATAAAAATTTGACATTACCCCCGATGGGATGATTTTCGTTGGAACTCTTTGAACAAAAAAAAACAAAGGACTAAACCTGATTATTTTCGTTTTAGTTATTGAATAAACTTCGTTTTTTTCTACTTCTCCCCCGTCTTCCTTAATTAAGTCTTTCACTTAATATTCTATATAGTGATAGTGTAGTGCCAATCCAACACAAGTCTTTCGTTTTTTTATATTTCAATTAAAATTAATCAAATTATTTAATTTTAATTGATTGAAATCAAAATTGTTAGTTCTATTTAGAACTTGTTTTATCTTTTGTATGCTTACGCTTTTGTCAATATTAATATTGACAACAGTGTATCAAATAAATATAATCCGATCGTGGATAAACGGATCCATTTATCCCTGTTCCATAGATTTTATTTCATTCAAATAATCTTCTTAGATTTTCTGTCATACAGGAAGTCTTTTTTGATTAAGATTTAAATCAATCAAACTCGATATATACTAAATTAATGGATAATATAATATAAGAGAAGAGAGCCAGGAGGCGGTCTATAAATATTGGAAAATCTTTGACTTTATTTTATCTTTTATTTGAGAATTTTTAGATTTTCGTCGGATTTGTTCATTTTTATTATGTTTAGAGCGGGTTAGAGTTTTTTTTCATTGTTTTTTTAATGGTTTGATTATGTTGTGCCATTCAATTTCGTTATTTATTGGGATTCTGATTGTATCTACACATTCTAATTTGTTTATTTGGGTTGCTAACTCAACGGTAGAGTACTCGGCTTTTAAGTGCGGCTAGCATCTTTTACACATTTGTATGAAGAAACAGATTCGTCCATACCATCGGTAGAGTTTGTAAGACCACGACTGATCCTGAAAAGAATCAATGGAAAAAGCAGCATGTCGTAGCAATGGATAATTCTGAGAATATTTCATTCTTTCTTATTGAATAGGTCCAAAATCTTATTTCAATTGTTTCAATTCAATTAAAAAAAGAATTTTTTTTGGGGGGGGTCGAGTGAATAAATGGGTAGAGCCTTATTAGAGGTTCCAATTCTAGGGAAATAACAAAGTAACGAGCTTCTGTTCTTAATTTTTGAATGATTCCCCCATCTAATTAGATGTTAAAAATATATTAGTGCCTAATGCGGGAAAAGCTTTTCCGATGAGTGGATTAGAAATTTCTTATGAGTCCTAACTATTAGCTATTCCCCTTTATGGGGTAGAGATAAATGTGTAGAAGAAGGTAGTATATTGATAAAGAGATTTCTTTTTTCAAAATCAAAAGAGCGATTGGATTGATAAAATAAAGGGCTTCTAACTATCTTCTTATCCTATAAATAAATATAAATCTATTATCTGGAAAGGAAGGGGAGGTTCTAGAGAGTCCGTTGATGAGTTTGACTTGTTTCCGAGGTATCTAGTTTTTTCTTACTATAAATACCTTGTTTTAACTGTATCGTACTATGTATCATTTGATAACCCAATAAATCATCTATTTCTTTTCTGATTCAAAATTGAATTTTAAATGGAAGACTTTCAAGGATATTTCGAATTATATAGATCTCAGCAACACCATTTACTATACCCACTTATCTTTCGGGAGTATATTTATGCCCTTGCTCATGATCGTGGTTTAAATAGATCCGTTTTATTGGATAATGTAGGTTATGACAAGAAATCCAGTTTACTAATTATAAAACGTTTAATTAGTCGAATGTATCAACAGAATCATTTGATTATTTCCGTTAATGATTCTAATCAAAATAAATTTTTTGGGTACCCCAAAAATTTGTATTCTCAAATGATATCGGAGGGATTTGCAGTCATTGTGGAAATTCCGTTTTCCCTACGATTAGTATCCTCCTTAGAGGAGACAGAAACCGTAAAATCTTATAATTTACGATCAATTCATTCAATATTTCCCTTTTTCGAGGATAAATTTCCACATTTAAATTATGCATCAGATGTACTAATACCCTACCCCATCCATCTGGAAATCTTGGTTCAAACCCTTCGCTACTACGTGAAAGATCCCTCTTCTTTGCATTTATTACGGCTCTTTCTTAATGAGTATTATAGTTGGAATACTCTTATTACTCGCCCAAAATCCATTTTTGCAAAAAGTAATCAAAGATTATTCTTGCTCCTATACAATTCTTATGTATGTGAATACGAATCTATTTTACTTTTTCTCCGTAACCAATCTAATCATTTACGATTAACCTCTTTTGGGATCTTTTTTGAGCGAATACGTTTTTATGAAAAAATAAAATATCCTGTCGAAGAAGTCTTATTTCCGGCCACCTTATGGTTCTTCAAGGATCCTTTTATACAGTATGTTAGCTATCAAGGAAAATCGATTCTGGTATCAAAAGATACTCCTCTTCTGATGAATAAGTGGAGATATTATCTTGTCAATTTTTGGCAATGTCATTTTTATGTATGGTCTCAACCAAGACGAATCCATATAAACCAATTATCCAAGCATTCCTTTGATTTTTTGGGTTATCTTTCAAGCATACGACCAAATATTTCAGTGGTACGGAGTCAATTGTTAGAAAATTCATTATTAATGGATAATACTATGAAGAAGCTTGATACAT